TTATTTTTTATTTTTTTGTATTTAATATACAAATTGAAATAATTTTTTCTGTATAGGTTATTGTAGGTTACTCATATAGTTGTTTCAATTTTGTAACTTTTTTGGATGTTGGTATAAAAAATATTCTTAGTGTTTTTCGAGTTAAATTTAATTTTTTTAATATATTAAATCTAATTATATATATCATTATATTTTTATTTATTAAATATTATTAAAATGTATATATTTATCAAAAATTGTAGGGACCTACATTATAAGGCAAAATATATTATTATATAACAAAATATTTATATATATGTAATTAAATATATTATATAAATATTATATAAACAATATAATTATTTAATTAATACTATTAGTATTATAAAAATAATCTTTTATACTAATGATATAATATAATAGATTATTTTACATTGTAATTAAAATACATTACCATTATAAAATATAAGAAATAATATAATACCTAATTAAATAACTTATATAATAATAAATAATTAATAATATAATACATTTAATTTTATATTATTATGTATTATATTTAAATATTTAATTATTTAAATTAAATAATTTATAATATTTAATCTTTCTGTATAAATATAAAAAATAAAATTAAACATAGAGGCATAGATACACATCTTAAATTTTATAGTCCCATGTTAATATAATTATATATAATAGAAGATTTTGTTGTGGTCACAGGAGGATATCTTCTATTTTCCACTATTTTGTGTGTTTTGTTATCATTTTTCAAAATCATTTAATTAATTTAAATCTAGATTGTTATTTTGTTTTAATTATATTTTTAGATTAACAGTTTTATTCTTGCTTGAATATTTACTTTTTCTTTGTTTTATATGTAAGTTTTGTTAGACTAAATGTTCTGTTTGCAGTAATTTGATTTAATTAATCAAGTGATTTTGGATTTAGCAATTGATTTAGTATTGGCATAATTCGTGCCAGCAGCCATGGTTATACGATTGATACAAGTAAATATTATTGGTTAATAAAGTTAATTATATATTGAGATAAATTTAAAAATTTGAGGGTGAAATTTAAATTATTTTAATGTTTCTTGCTATGATTCTGTGAAACTTAAACAATAAACTATGATTAAATACCCTATTATTTTAAGTGTTAATTAGACTTACCAGGGTATTAATAGTTAACGTCTTTAAACCAAAAGAATTTAGCGGTATTTCATTTCATTCAGAGGAACCTATCCCGTGCTTGATTGACCACGATTAACTTTACTTAATTTATTTGTTTGTATATCTCCGTTATCAGAGGATCTTTTTAGAGTTATAATTTTCTTGATTTATAATTATAAAATATTTCAGGTCAAGGTGCAGCTTATAATTAAGAGGAGATGGGTTACAATAGGTTTTTGTTTATAACGGATTTGATAGTGAAATACTATTAATGAAGGTGGATTTGATAGTAATTTGACATATTTAGTTCAATTGATATTGGCTCTGAGGTGTGTACACATCGCCCGTCGCTCTCATTATTAATATTTATCAATTTATTTTCAAGGTAAAATTTAATCTAGATGAGATAAGTCGTAACATAGTAGATGTACTGGAAAGTGTATCTAGAAAGATACAAGATATAACTTATTAGTAAAGTATTTCATTTACACTGAAAATTGTTCTGTGCAATTCAGGATATCTTGATTATTTATTTTATTATAATTATTTTTTGTTTTTTTTATTTTTTAATAAAAAAAATTTTATTTATTTATTTAGTCTTAGTATATTTTGTAGAATTGATTTTTTTTATTATAGTTGATTAGTAATGTAATTGGATTTTGAAATAATTATTTAAATTTTAGAAAGTAAATTTAAATTGTTGTACCTTTTGTATCAGGGTTTATTAAATTTTTAGTATTTATTTACTAATCTCGATTTAGGTTGATTTACAATTAATTTATAGTTAATGTATCATAATTATTTTTGAGTTAATTGTAGAAATGAAATGTTAATCGTTTCCTAAGATATCTAGTTTCTTAATAAAAAATTTAATTTTTTAAAGTTATTAGTTTTTATTTACTTTTATATGTAAAAATATTAACTTATTTATTCTTTAGGGGATAAGCTCTAGAGTTTACCTATAATTTTAATTATTTATATTTAATAGTAAGCTTTAAATCAGCTATCTTTTAGATTACGTTTTAGTTCATTATTTTTTATTTTGATTTTATAATTGTTTTAGGTTTTATATTAAGATTATTAATTTAATTTAAAAATTATTGTAATAATGATAAAATTAGTATATTAGTTTGTTTATAATATTTTATATTGTTAATTTATTATAAGGAACTAGGCAAAATTGATTTCCGCCTGTTTATCAAAAACATGTCCTCTTGATTATATTTTGAGGTCTGGCCTGCTCACTGACAAAGTTTTAAAGAGCCGCGGTATTTTGACCGTGCAAAGGTAGCATAATCATTAGTCTCTTAATTAGGGGCTAGAATGAATGGCTTGACGAGAAATCATCTGTCTCTTATTAAATTATAGAATTTAACTTTTAAGTTAAAAGGCTTAAATTTTTCTTAAAGACGAGAAGACCCTATAGAGCTTAATATTTTATTTTTATATAATTTTTAGTTAATCTTTTTATATTTAAAGTTAATGTTTTGTTGGGGTGACATGAAGAATAAATAAACTCTTCTTTCTAAAATCATTAATTTATGTTTAATATGATCCATAATTTATGATCATAAGATTAAGTTACCTTAGGGATAACAGCGTAATTGTTTTTGAGAGCTCATATTGACAAAGCAGATTGCGACCTCGATGTTGGATTAAGAATAGTTTTGGGTGCAGGAGCCCAGTAATTAGGTCTGTTCGACCTTTAAATTCTTACATGATCTGAGTTCAGACCGGCGTGAGCCAGGTCGGTTTCTATCTTAAGTTTAAATTATTTACATTAGTACGAAAGGACCATGTAATAAAAATATTTTTTATTCAATGATTTAAATTAATATTTACTATTTTGACAGATTAATGTATTGAATTTAGAATTCATAAATGTAGGTTTATTCTACAAATAGTATTGATATTATATGATTTATTTATATTTATTTTAAATTTTCTTTTATTAATTATTTGTGTTTTAATTAGTGTTGCTTTTTTAACCTTATTAGAACGAAAGGTATTAGGATATATTCAAATTCGAAAAGGTCCTAATAAAGTTGGTTTTGCTGGTATTCCTCAACCTTTAGCTGATGCTGTAAAGTTGATTTGTAGGGAGCAACCAATTCCTATTTTATCAAATTATTTATTATATTATTTTTCTCCAGTATTTAATTTAATGATTTCTTTAATTATTTGAATTATTTTTCCTTATTTAACTTATATATGTTCATTTTCTTATGGTTTTTTATTTTTTTTATGTTGTACTAGATTAGGTGTATACACTGTAATAATTGCTGGTTGATCTTCTAATTCAAATTATTCTTTATTAGGTTCAATACGTTCTGTTGCTCAAACAATTTCTTATGAAGTAAGATTAGCTTTGATCTTAATGTCTTTAATTATATTAATTGGTAGTTTTAATATATTAAATTTTATAAATTATCAGATTTATTGTTGATTTATTATTATTTCTTTTCCTTTATTTTTGGCGTGTTTTGCTTCTTGTCTAGCGGAAACTAATCGTACTCCATTTGATTTTGCTGAGGGTGAATCTGAATTGGTATCTGGTTTTAATATTGAATATGGTGCAGGAGGATTTACTTTAATTTTTTTAGCTGAATATACAAGAATTGTTTTTATGAGAATATTTTTGTCTTTAATTTTTTTAGGAGGAGATTATTATTCTTTTATATTTTTTATTAAACTTGCTATTATATCTTTTTCTTTTGTTTGGGTTCGTGGAACTTTACCCCGTTTTCGTTATGATAAATTAATATATTTGGCTTGAAAAAGTTTTTTACCATTATCTTTAAATTTTTTTATTTTTTTTGTTGGGTTAAAAATTTTATTAATTTCTATTATTTAGTGAAATTTTTTAAGAGAAAGTTAATAGAAGAATTAAACTTCTAATCTTATGTTTTCAAAACATATACTTTTCTTAAGTTAATTAACTATTTATTTTTATTTGATTAATTTATCTCATATATTTGCAATGTGAACATTAATTAAAAAGTAAGAAAAATAAATAATTGTTAAAATTTGACCTGTTATAATATAAGGTTCTTCAACAGGTCGCACTCCAATTCATGTTAGTAAAATAACAATAATTACTATAATTCAAAATATAATTTGATTAATTGGGTAAAATTGAATTCCTCGGAATGGTGTTTTATTATAAAATGGTAGAATCATTAAAATTCTAATTGATAAAAATAGTGCAATGACTCCTCCTAATTTATTAGGGATAGATCGTAAAATTGCATATGCAAATAGAAAATACCATTCTGGTTGAATATGTACAGGTGTTACTAAAGGGTTGGCTGGTACAAAATTATCAGGATCTCCTAGTAAATATGGATTAATTAAACATAATATAATTAATAATGATGTTATTAAGATAAATGTAATTGAATCCTTAAATGTAAAATAAGGGTGGAATGGAATTTTTTCAATATTTCCATTAAGTCCTAATGGATTATTAGATCCTGTTTGGTGAAGAAAAAATAAATGAATTGCTGCTATAGCAGCAATTATAAATGGTAAAATGAAATGAAATGTAAAGAATCGGTTTAATGTGGCATTATCTACAGCAAATCCCCCTCATACCCATTGAACTAAATCTGTACCTAAGTAAGGGATTGCTGATAATAAATTAGTAATTACTGTTGCCCCTCAAAATGATATTTGTCCTCATGGTAAGACATATCCTATAAATGCGGTTGCTATAACTAAAAATAAAATAATTGTTCCAATTATTCAAGTATGTATATACATATATGATCCATAATAAATTCCTCGACCAACGTGAAGATAAATACAAATAAAAAATATTGATGCTCCATTAGCGTGAAGGGTTCGAATAATTCATCCATTATTAACATCTCGACAAATATGGATTACTCTTCTAAAAGCTATTTCAATATTAGATGTGTAATGTATAGCTAAGAATAATCCTGTTATGATTTGAATTACTAAACATAAACCTAATAAGGAACCAAAATTTCATCAAAATGAGATATTTGTTGGTGCAGGTAGATCAATTAATGAATTATTAATGATTTTAAATAAAGGATGTTTCAATCGAATTGGTTTATTCATTAGTATTATCTTATTTTACGGATAGGTCCTTGATTAATATTAGTAATTTTTACCACTGCTAGTAGTGTTAGAAATAGGTAAATTATTATTATTATTGTAATAATAAAGGTTGGGTTATTATATAATTTTTCTAATGAGAATGTTATTTCTTGATAATTAATTAAGTTATTAATATTTATAGTTTCTGTGTTCCTTAAAAAGTCTATAAATATTGTTTTATCTATAATGATTAATACTATTATAATAATAATTAATGAAATAAACGAAAAGATTATAATAATTGATTTTGGTTTAAATATTTCATTTGATGCAATTCTTGTAATATAAATAAATAATACTAATATACCTCCAAGAAATGTTAAGAATAAAATATATGATAATCAAAATCTTTCTATTATTATTCCACTTATTAATCCAATAAGAAAGGTTTGTAAAATAATAAAAAGTATTATTGATATTGGATGACTTAATTTAATAAAATTAATATTTATTACGTTAGATAGGGCTATAATTATTATTTTAATCATTTCAGGAGTTAGTTTATTAAAATATTGGTTTTGGAGACCAAAGATAGAAAGGTTTCTATTCCTGAAGTTTTAAAAGGGGGGGCATATCTTAATTTCGGTTTACAAGACCGGCGTTTTTTTTAAACTATTAAAACTAATGTTTATATTTTCTATTTTTACTTCTTTATTAATTTATTTTTCTGGTGTTTATGTTTTTTCTTCAAAACGGAAACATTTATTGATGGTTTTGTTAAGATTAGAGTATATTGTTCTTTCTTTATTTATATTAATTGTTATTTTCCTTATTGAATTTGATTATGATTATTTTTTTCCCGTTATTTTTTTAGTTTTTTCTGTTTGTGAAGGGGCTTTGGGTTTATCTATTTTAGTTTCTATAATTCGTTCTCATGGTAATGATTTTTTTAATTCTTTTAGATTGTCTTTATGTTAAAATATATACTAATAATTGTTTTTTTGATTCCTCTTTGTTTATTAAATAATTCTTGATGGTTGGTTCATTCTTTAATATTTTTGTCTAGTTTTATATTTATAATTTGTGTTTATTCATATTGTGATTTAAATATAATTAGATATTGTTTTGGTGTTGATTATTTTTCTTTTAGTTTAATTTTATTAAGTTTTTGAATTTGTTCATTAATAATTATGGCTAGAGGTTCTGTTTATTTTTCTTTCTATTATTCTAATTTTTTTGTTTTTATGGTCTTGTTTCTTTTGATTATGTTGTATTGTTCTTTTGCTAGTTTAAGATTATTATCTTTTTATATTTTCTTTGAAGCTAGATTAGTTCCTACTTTACTTTTAATTTTGGGTTGAGGATATCAACCAGAGCGTCTTCAAGCAGGTATTTATTTAATTTTTTATACTTTATTTGCTAGATTACCATTATTATTAGTTTTATTTAAGGTTTATTTTTATGTTAATACTTTATATTTTCCTTTATTATTTGATTTTGGTTCTTATTATTTTATATTTTATGTTTTTATAATTTTAGCTTTTTTAGTTAAAATACCTATGTTTTTGGTTCATTTATGATTACCTAAGGCTCATGTTGAGGCACCAATTTCTGGTAGAATAATTTTGGCTGGTGTTTTACTTAAATTAGGGGGTTATGGTATTTTTCGTGTAATAAAGGTTATTTCTTTTTTGGGATTGAAGTTTAATTATTTTTGATTATCTTTAAGTTTATCAGGTGGTGTTATTGTTAGATTTATTTGTTTTCGACAGGTCGATTTAAAATCTTTAATTGCTTATTCTTCTGTTGCTCATATAAGAATAGTAATTGGTGGTTTAATAACTATAAATTGATGGGGTTGTATAGGATCTTTATCTTTGATGATTGGTCATGGTTTATGTTCTTCTGGTTTGTTTTGTTTGTCAAATATTATTTATGAACGTTTAGGTAGACGAAGATTATTAATTAATAAGGGTATAATTAATCTTATACCAAGAATAGCTCTTTGATGATTTCTTTTAAGTTCTTGTAATATAGCTTCTCCACCTTCATTAAATTTAGTTGGTGAATTGAGTTTATTAAATAGAATTATATCATGATCTTCTTTCAGATTTTTAGTTTTGATTTTTTTATCCTTCTTTAGAGCTGTTTATACTTTATATATATATTCTTATTGTCAACATGGTTCTTATTTTTCTGGTGTTTATACATGTTCTCTTGGTTATTTACGTGAATATCATCTTTTATTTTTACATTGACTTCCTTTAAATATTTTATGTTTAAAGAGTGAATATTTTTTTATTTAATTTTGCTTAAGTATTTTAATTAAAATATTGTTTTGTGGGATCAATGATATGAGTTTTTCATCTTAGGCTGTGAAGTTTTTTTCTATTTGTTCTTTGAGTTTTTTTTCACTATTTTTTATGAGAACTTTAATTTTTATTTTAGGTATTTATTATTTAATAATTGATTATAGAGTTTTTGTTGAATGAGAACTTTTTAATTTAAATGGTTCTATGGTTGTTATAACTTTAATTTTGGATTGAATATCTTTAATTTTTATATCTTTTGTTATATATATTTCTTCTTTAGTTATTTATTATAGAGAAGATTATATGTCTGGTGAGAAAAATATAAATCGTTTTATTATTATTGTTTTAATATTTATTCTTTCTATAGGTTTTTTAATTATTAGTCCAAATTTAATTAGAATTTTATTGGGCTGAGATGGTTTAGGGTTAGTTTCTTATTGTTTAGTAATTTATTATCAGAATGTAAAGTCTTATAGTGCTGGTATATTAACTGCTTTATCTAATCGTATTGGAGATGTTTCTATTTTAATTTCTATTGCTTGAATATTGAATTTTGGTAGTTGAAATTATATTTATTATTATGATTTTATTTCTTTTTCTTTTGAAATAAAAATTATTACAATATTAATTGTTTTGGCAGCTATAACTAAGAGAGCTCAAATTCCTTTTTCTTCTTGACTTCCTGCGGCTATAGCTGCTCCTACTCCTGTTTCTGCTTTAGTTCATTCTTCAACTTTAGTTACTGCAGGTGTTTATTTATTAATTCGTTTTAGACCTATGCTTGATATTTATAATTATGGTTGATTTTTACTATTGATTGGGTGTTTAACAATATTTATAGCTGGACTTGGTGCTAATTTTGAATTTGATTTAAAGAAGATTATTGCTTTATCTACTTTAAGTCAACTTGGTTTAATAATAAGAATTTTATCTATAGGTTATCCAAAACTTGCTTTTTTTCATTTATTAGCTCATGCTTTATTTAAGGCATTATTATTTATATGTGCAGGTTCAATAATTCATAATTTAAAGGATTGTCAGGATATTCGTTTTATGGGATCAATTGTTAATTTTATACCTTTAACTTCAGTTTGTTTTAATGTTTCTAGTCTTTCTTTATGTGGTATACCTTTTTTAGCAGGTTTTTATTCAAAGGATTTAATTTTAGAGATGGTTTGTTTAAGATGAATTAATTGTTTAATTTTTTTTTTATATTTTTTTTCTACTGGTTTAACTGCTTCTTATTCTTTTCGTTTATTTTATTATTCTATATCTGGTGATAATAATTTTTATTCTAGTTTTTCTTTTGATGATAAGGGGTTTTATATTTCTTTTGGTATAATTGCTTTATTATTCGTTGCTATTTTTGGTGGTAGTTTATTATCTTGATTAATTTTTCCTATTCCTTATATAATTGTTTTACCATTTTATTTAAAGTTTTTAACTATTATTGTTGTTGTTTTGGGTTCTTATTTTGGTTATTTAATTTCTAAGTCATATTTTTCTCATAATTTATTTTCTTTAAATATATTATCTTTTGTTAGATTTACTGGTTCAATATGATTTATACCTTTTCTTTCAACTAAATTTATTAGTTATTTGCCATTAAAATTTGGTTATTATTCATCAAAGTCTTTTGATTATGGTTGGGGTGAAATATTAGGTGGTCAGGGTTTATATAGTTTATTTGTTTATATAATTAATTATATACAAAATTGATATGATTCTAATTTTAAGATTTATCTTTTAACTTTTATTTTTTGAATGTTTATTTTAATTATGTTATTTTATTTATAAACCTAAATAGCTTATTTTAGAGTTTGACACTGAAGATGTTAAGGAAATATTTTTATTTTTAGGTGTATTTATAAATATAAAAATATTATTTTTACAGTGAAAATGTAATGTTTTATTTAAACTATATAAATAGAAATGTTAACGGAGTTTAACCGCTATTATATAAAGTTAGCAGCTTTAATATTGGCTTTACATCTCCTTAATTGGAACATTTATAGTTCAATTATATTATTAACAGTAATATGCCTCTTATTTGGCTTCAATTAATAAATAAGGGTATATAAATACCATTTATTCAGGTCGAAACTGGTTGTGATTTTTCACTTCTTATTTTTATTAAGGTTAATTGATTAATCAATACTTTTTGAATGCAACCCAAATGTTATATTTAACTATAACCCTTAATCTGCTCATTGAAGGGCTCCTTGATTTCATTCATAATATAATCCTCCTAATAGGACTAGAATAAAAAATATTGTTGATATTGTTCAGATTATAATGTTTGATGTTTTAAAAATAATTACAATTGGTAAAATTAATGCAATTTCTACATCAAAAATTAGAAAGATTACTGCAATTAAGAAAAATCGAAGTGAGAAAGGTATTCGTGCAGAACTTTTTGGATCAAATCCACATTCAAATGGTGATCTTTTTTCTCGATCATTGATTAATTTTTTAGATAGGATTGTTGCGAGAATTATAACAATTATTGGTACAGTAAATCTAATAATTACTCTAGTTGATAAAATTAAAATTGTTTTTCTTGATTAATAATCAAGCTTTTTGATTGGAAGTCAAATGTACTATTTATACTAGAAAAACAATTATCTACCTCATCAGTAGATTGAAATATATAAAAATAATCATACTACATCTACAAAATGCCAGTATCATGCGGCTGCTTCAAATCCAAAGTGATGGTAAGGTGAGAATTGATTTATTGAATGTCGATTAAGACATGTTAGTAGGAATAATGTTCCAATAATTACATGTAATCCATGGAATCCTGTTGCAACAAAGAATGTTGATCCATAAACTGCATCAGCAATAGTAAAAGGTGCTTCTCAATATTCATATGCTTGTAGTATAGTGAAATAAATTCCTAGTAATACAGTAAGAAATAATCTTTGAAGTGTTTGAGTATGATTAGCTTCTATAAGTCTATGATGGGCTCAGGTTACAGTTACTCCTGATGCAAGAAGGATTGCTGTATTAAGTAATGGAATTTGTATAGGGTTAAATGGTTGAATTCCTATTGGAGGTCATAATATACCTAATTCAATAGTTGGGGCAAGTCTTCTTCTAAAGAAAGCTCAGAAGAATGAAGCAAAAAATAATACTTCAGATGCAATAAATAAAATTATACCTCATCGTAATCCAATTGACACAAATCTTGTATGTAAACCTTGATATGTTCCTTCTCGAACTACATCTCGTCATCATTGAATTATTGTAAGTAAGGTAATTCCTATTCCAATTATAAATAGATTTATGTTAAATAAGTGAAATCATTTAGCTAATCCTGATACTATTACTATTGCTCCAATTGCTCCTGTTAATGGTCAAGGTCTATAGTCTACTAAGTGAAATGGGTGGTTTGAATGTATTGTTAACATATGTTTAATATACTTCTCTAGAATAAAGAGTTCTTAAAATAGAAAATACATAAGCTTGAATTAAAGCTACTGCTGATTCTAAGATTAATAGAAGTATTTGCCCAATAATTAATAATGAAATTAAATTTATTATTATTGATGGTCCTGTATTTCCTAGAAGAGTTAATAGTAAATGTCCTGCAATTATATTTGCTGCTAGTCGAACTGCTAGTGTTCCAGGACGAATTACATTTCTAATTGTTTCAATTAATACTATAAATGATATAAGTGCTGGGGGTGTTCCTTGTGGAACTAAATGTGTAAATATATGATTGGTGTGATTAATTCATCCAAATAATATAAATCTTATTCATATTGGTAATGCAATTGCAAATGTTAAGGCTAGGTGACTGGTTCTAGTAAAAATATAAGGGAATAATCCTATAAAATTATTAAATATTATTATAATAAAGATTGAAATAAAAATAAATGTTGTTCCATTAAATGAATTTGGTCCTAATAATGTTTTGAATTCATTATGAAGAGTTAAGTTTAATTTATTTCATATAATATTAATTCGTGATGGGGTTAATCAAAATAAAGCTGGAATTAATATTAATCCTAAGAATGTTCTAGTTCAATTTAATGATAAATTAAATAAGTTAGTTGAGGGATCAAATGTTGAAAATAGATTTGTTATCATTTTCAATTTATATTTTTACTTTTAATTTTTCTTTTTTCTTCTCTTTTTATTATTATTGGTTTAAAAGAGAAGAAGTTTATTTGGTTAAATAAAATTAATACAATAGAAAATATAATAAATAGTGAAAATCATATTAAAGGGGATATTTGAGGGATTTAGATTTATTCCTCATCAGAAGTAGTTGTTAATTTACTATTTTTTGGTTTAAGAGACCAATACTTACTTTCAGTCATCTGATGTTCAAGGTGTACTAATTGATTAGTTATTTTAGATTGACACTCTAACGTTATTTTTAACTAACTCCTTAAATTATTTTAGATAATCATTTAATGAATATATTAACTGAAGTTCTTTCAATTACGATTGGTATAAATCTATGATTTGCTCCACAAATTTCAGAACATTGTCCAAAGAATAATCCAGGACGATTAATTGTAAATGTTCCTTGGTTAAGTCGTCCTGGTGTTGCGTCAATTTTAATTCCTAAGGCTGGTACTGCTCATGAATGGAGTACATCTGATGCTCTTGTTAATACTCGAACTTCAGTATTTATAGGTAAAATTGTTCGATTATCTACATCTAGTAGTCGAAATCCATTAATTTCTAAATCATTTTCTGGTAATATATATGTATCAAATTCAACATCTACAAAGTCAGAATATTCATAACTTCAATATCATTGACATCCAATTGTTTTAATTGTAATTATGGCATCAACTGAATCATCAAGTAAATAAAGTAAATGTAGTGATGGTAATGCAATAAAGATTAATGTAATAGCTGGAAGTGCAGTTCAGATAGTTTCAATTAAATGTCCGTGAAGTATATTTCGTCTTGTGAAAGAAATAATTAATATATATCTAAGTGCATATCCTACAATAATAGTAATTATTAATAATACTACTATTGTATGATCATGGAAGAATGATAATTGTTCTATTAAAGGTGAAGCTCTGTCTTGTAAGGATAGGTTTGATCATGTTGCCATAAATTTCTAATAAAAGGTCAAACCTTTATTTGTAGAGCTTAAATCTACTGCACCAATCTGCCATATTAGAATCTAGAAATTAATGGTAATTCTGAATATCTGTGTTCTGCTGGTGGATTATTTTGAAGTCATTCTGTTGATCTACTTATATTAGATCTAAATAGGATTGCTCGATTTGAAATTATACTTTCTCATATAATTAAAATAAATATGATAATTCCTACAATTGAAATTGTTGATCCAATACTTGAAACTACATTTCATGATGTATATGCATCAGGATAATCTGAATATCGTCGAGGTATTCCTGCTAATCCTAAGAAATGTTGAGGAAAGAATGTTAAATTTACTCCAATAAATATAATTGTAAATTGAATTTTTAATCATGTATTATTTATTGTTAATCCTGTAAATAAAGGGTATCATTGAATTATTCCTCCTATAATTGCAAATACTGCTCCCATAGATAATACATAGTGGAAGTGTGCTACAACGTAATAAGTGTCATGAAGAACAATATCAAGAGATGAATTTGCTAAAACTAATCCTGTTAATCCTCCAATTGTAAATAAAAAAATGAATCCTAATGCTCATAATAATGGTGGATTAAACTTGAATTTTGTTCCATAAAGTGTAGCTAATCAACTAAATACCTTAATTCCAGTTGGTACAGCAATAATTATTGTTGCTGATGTAAAATATGCTCGTGTGTCTACGTCCATTCCTACTGTAAATATATGATGTGCTCATACAATAAATCCTATTAATCCAATTGATAATATTGCATAAATTATTCCAAGTGTTCCAAATGATTCAATTTTTCCTCTTTCTTGACAAACAATATGTGAAATAATACCAAATCCAGGTAAAATTAAAATATAAACTTCTGGATGCCCAAAGAATCAAAATAAGTGTTGATATAAGATAGGATCACCTCCTCCTGCAGGATCAAAGAATGATGTATTTAGATTTCGATCTGTTAATAATATTGTGATAGCTCCTGCTAATACTGGAAGTGATAACAGTAGAAGTAGAGCTGTAATAGCTACTGATCAAACAAATAATGGTGTTTGGTCTAATGTTATTCTTTCTGATCATATATTGATTGCTGTTGTAATAAAGTTAACTGCACCTAGAATTGATGATACACCTGCTAGATGAAGAGAGAAGATTGCTAAATCAACTGACCCACCACCATGAGCGATTGCCCCAGCAAGTGGTGGGTAAACTGTTCATCCAGTACCAGCTCCGTTATCTACTATAGAAGATGAAAAGAGAAGGGTTAATGAAGGTGGTAAAAGTCAAAAACTTATATTATTTATTCGTGGGAATGCTATATCTGGTGCTCCAATTATTAATGGTACTAGTCAATTACCAAATCCTCCAATTATAATAGGTATAACTATAAAGAAGATTACTACAAATGCATGTGCTGTAATAATTACATTATAAATTTGATCATCGCCAATTAATGATCCTGGTTGTCCTAGTTCTGCTCGAATAATTATTCTTATTGAAGTTCCTACTATTCCAGCCCATGCTCCAAATAAGAAATATAAAGTGCCAATATCCTTATGGTTTGTTGAAAATAATCATTTTTGCGGTAAGATGGCTGAATATAGGTGATAGACTGTAAATCTATTTATGAGAACTTTTCTCTCTTATCATTATTATTGGCTTTATATTCAATTATGATTTTAGACTGCAATTCTAGGGGTGTAAATAACTTTACTAAGGCCTAAAAGATTATTCTTTTAATTATAACTTTGAAGGTTATTAGTTTATTTAACTTAAGTCCTTAATATAAATAAACTAACATTGATCTTGATATTAGACCTAAGGTTGAAATTATTACTGTTGTTGTTAGAATAAATCCTGGTTTATTAGATTTGTTAATTATGGATCATGAATTTTCTGAATATGATAGGATGAGAGCTGAGAATCTAATTCGTATATAATAATAGAGTGTAATTATTGTTATTATAACCATAATTGTTATTATGATTGTTATGTTATTTTCTACAAGAGATTGTATAACAATTCATTTTGGGAGAAATCCTAAGAAAGGTGGTAAACCTCCTAATGATAAAAGGGATAAGAATATTATAAATTTAATTTCTGTTTTTATATTTGTTGATGAATAAATTTGATTAAGGAAGAACAAGTTTACTTGTTTAAATAAGAGAACTAAAATCATTCTTAATATTGAGTAAATAATGAAATATATTTCTCAAGCATTTTCTCTTACTATTAATGATCCAATTAGCCATCCTAAATGATTAATTGATGAATATGCTAGAATTTGTCGTAATGATGTTTGATTTAACCCTCCTAATGCTCCAATAATAATTCTTGAAATAATAATTGTGAATATAAAATTTCTTGTTTGAATACAGTATGATAGAACTATTATGGGAGCAATTTTTTGTCATGTTATTAATGTTAAACAGTTAATTCATGTTGATGATCTTATAACTTCTGGAAATCAAAAATGGAAGGGAGCAGCACCAATTTTTAGTAATAATCTAGATCTAACTATTATTGAAGGAATAAATTCTATTTCTCATCCTATTGGGTATTTTATTTGAATTAATAAAATAGAAAATAATAGTATTGTTGATGCTATTGCTTGAACAATAAAATATTTAATTGATGATTCGTTTATTATTATATTCTTATTATTTGCTAATATGGGAATAAATGAGAGTAAGTTGATCTCTAGTCCTATTCAAACTCCGAATCAAGAGTTTGATGAGATGGACAGGATCGTTCCTATCATTAATGATGATAGGAAGAGAAGTTTTGTAGAGTTGTTGGTCATTAAAAAGGAGAGGATTAATACCTCTATGAATGGGATATGAACCCATTAGCTTAATTAGCTTACCTTTTTATCCATTAAGGTGTATGATGCACATTAGTTTTTGTTACTAAAGGTGATAGTTTAATTCTATCTTATGTAATATCTAATGAAGGTAATTAAAATTACTTAATTTACCGTATCAAGGTAACCCTGTAAATTGTCACTTCATT